TGTCGGTAAAGAGGAATCAAATGGATTTAAGTAGAATTTTGTGAAACGTATCAATAAGCTAGACCCATGCTACGAGTTGTCTCATGCCATAAATAAACCCGGACACTCAAGAAATCCGTTGGACAAGCGGATTCACATCTCTTACAACCTACACAGTCCTCTGTTCTTGGAGCAGGAGCAATTTGCTTAGCTTTACATCCGTCCCAAGGTATCATTTCCAATACATCTGTGGGGCAGGCTCGTACACATTGAGTACACCCTATACATGTATCATAAATCTTTACTGAATGTGACATTGGATCTATCAATTTTTTGAACGTTATCAATTTTCGATCTGGTAAAATCAGTAGTAACTGAATCATATATTGTAGACACCAGACGAATCAGTGGTTTACCAGAATTTTTTTTTTAATTTAATAATCAATCTACTTCTGGATCTGGTCATGAGAATGAGAGAGGTCCAAGATACTTTGATTTATTACGTTTCAGCAAACATGGTCATACGAGTTATACACGACACGCTAATTCTAATTGATAAATATTCTATATATCTGTCTTTATTTATATCATTACGACTATTTATTCAACAAATTCGATTGATTGATACGAGTTGATTTTCTGTTACGATAGATCGACGAAACAATAGCTGGCCCAATAGCTGCTTCAGCGGCTGCAATAGCTATAACAAAGATCGAGAAAATGTCTCCTTTTAATTGTCGACTATCAAATAAATCAGAAAATGTTACGAGATTTAGATTAACCGCATTCAGTATAAGCTCAAGACACATAAGTGCTCTAACCATGTTTCGGCTTGTGATCAATCCATAAATACCGATAGAAAATAAATAGGCACTCAAAATAAGTACATGCTCGGTCATCATTGACCAACTCCTCATCAATTGAGATTGATTTCAATATGAACAACAATACAATTTAACCGATTTGATTGACTAGAATATAACAAGTACGGAAAAAAGAAAGGTATTAGTAATGGATCGAACTCAAACCCATTCAATTTAATATATGAACAATAGAATATCAAAATGGAACTGAAGGGAAATTGATGTCATAATAATAACACAGAACAAAACACGGCCTTATTTATTTTATTTGATTTTGGATTTCTAATTCTAAGTATTTATTACTGACGAGCCATAGCAATTGCACCTATCAAAGCAACTAAAAGAATTATAGAAATGAGTTCAAATGGAAGATAAAAATCTGTTGATAAATGAATTCCAATTTGTTGAACGTTACTTGTCAGGTCCTGCTCTATAATCTGGTTTGATCTTGTAGTCCAAATAATCCCGTACCATGACGTATCTGAGATAGTAGTAATTAGTGAAAAAAGAATACTTGTACAAACCAGTGAAGTAACTCCATCTCCAACTGTCCAAAGATATAAATCCTTGTAATATTCTGAACCATTCATGAACATCACAGCAAATACGATTAAGACATTTACGGCTCCCACGTAAATAAGGAGCTGTGCAGCAGCTACAAAATAGGAGTTAGATGGAATATGGAATAAGGATATACAAACAAGAACCAATCCTAATGAAAAGGCAGAATAAATTGGATTGGTAAGTAATACCACCCCTAGGCCTCCTAATATAAGACCTGATCCTAGAAATACTAAAAGAATATCATGTATTGATCCAGGTAAATCCATTATGTGTAAAATAAGAGATAAATAAGTTGAAATATTTCATTTTCATGACCTTACTGACCGGGCCAGGAAAAAAGAGGTTACCCTATCTTTCTTTTTTTTTTTCTTGTATATGCCTAATTGAATTGAATCTTAATGTGGTGTGGATTGATGTAGATACAGTTATTGGACCAATCCCGCTTTTGTATCCGAAAGAGTAGTTGAAATTTGATATTTCGAAATCATCACGGATATATGAATCTATTCTAAATCCAAATCAAGCCGTGATTCTCACCAATCAATAGTTATGTTTTGTAGTTACTAACCAACCAAAATGAAAGAAACTTCGCTTCTTTAGATCAAAACGGAATCTTAGTAATTGGTAATCGTTCTTGAATCAAGGGGGTTATCCGTGGCTATTTTTATTTGAGTCGAATTCATAATTGTTCGAATTGTGTAATCGCCAATTACTGACATTGGTAACCGACCCAAAGCAATTTGATTATAATTCAATTCGTGACGATCGTAAGTAGAAAGTTCATATTCTTCAGTCATTGATAAACAGTTTGTTGGACAATACTCGACGCAGTTACCACAAAATATACAGATTCCGAAATCAATACTATAATTAAGCAATCGTTTCTTTCTAATATCTGTTTCCAATCTCCAATCAACAACGGGTAGATCTATGGGGCATACACGAACACATACTTCACAAGCAATGCATTTATCAAATTCAAAGTGGATTCGACCGCGGAAACGCTCTGATGTGATCGATTTTTCATAAGGATATTGAATAGTTACAGGTAAACGATTCGCGTGGGATAAGGTAATCATGAAACTTTGACCAAT